ATTTTATTTTGTCGCGTCATGCTTACTATAACTAGTTATTTCGCTTTTCTCCTAGTGGCTTTAACTCTAACTTCAGCTCTATTTATTAGTCTGAGAAAGATCCGACTTATTTAAAATTAATATTTGGGAGAACTAATTTACAAAAGAAAGAAAATCCTTCTGAGAAATTCCATGGATTCTATCGTTACTTACCCTGTTTTAAGTCTTACTCATTGAGATTCATGTCAATTCGTATTACTATATTAGGTATGGATATTACCGATTTTTTTCTCCTTTGCAAAAAATGTAAATGATTGAAGTTTTTCTATTTGGAATCGTGTTAGGTCTAATTCCTATTACTTTGGCCGGATTATTCGTAACTGCATATTTACAATACAGGCGTGGTGATCAGTTAGACCTTTGATTAATGAATATTTATTTGATTAATGAATATTTATATTAATTTTTTTTGTTGATTGGTCTCTTACTTTCTTTACTCCACCGGAGCAAAAAGTCTAATTGCTGTGCAATTGGCTGAATGTATTTCAGTATAATTGGATCTACGACGAAAAGCTCACGCTCTGTAGGATTTGAACCTACGACATCGGGTTTTGGAGACCCGCGTTCTACCGAACTGAACTAAGAGCGCTTTTTTATCAGAATAAAAAAATCCTGTACTGTAAATAAAAGGATTGTTTTTCGAATCCATCTATATTCTATAGTTTCATAAAACTAAAATGAATGAGTTCTCGTGATCTCACTCTATTCTGGCTTGCTGCCCTTTTTAGCAGCAATAGGTAGGGATGACAGGATTTGAACCCGTGACATTTTGTACCCAAAACAAACGCGCTACCAAGCTGCGCCACATCCCTTCAATCAGTCGACAGTGTCATTGTAGAGAATTCCTGTCTTGTTTTCCACATCCCTACTTACTCTCCAAATTGTCTCCCTAGTTCGTCTTTTTGGTTTGATTTGACATATACTAATAAGAAAAGGAATTATGGATCATTATACAGTTCATTAGGTATTCCGTGTCCAACTCTAAGCGACCCTTAAGTACAGATACATCTGATCGTATATACGCTTTCTTTCTTTATGTATTACAAGGAGGTTTTTCAATGCGAGACCTAAAAACATATCTCTCTGTGGCCCCAGTACTAAGTACGCTATGGTTCGGGTTGTTAGCAGGTCTATTGATAGAGATTAATCGTTTTTTCCCGGATGCGTTGACATTTCCCTTTTTTTCATTCTAGTTATGGGTATCGCCCGAAAGGAAGAATATTAGAGATACGATCAAATATTAATTATTAAATTATTAATCTATCCCTTTTCTTTTATTCTTTCTCTTTTTTCGAATAAGGGAAAAAAGAGAAAGAATAAAAGAAAAGTGGAGCTAGCGTCTGCTAGCCTAGGGTTCAAATTCAATACAATAATCGTATTAAATCTCAATAAGGCATGGGGGAGAGTAGGAAAATGAAGATCTTTAACTCAAATACCGCCCATTGGGTTTAAATAGAGTTTCGAAATCATTGGTTATGATTTCTTGCTTATTTTTTTTTAAGTTCCTTTTTTTTTTTACTACTTACTATATTCGACATTTAGTATGGCTTTGATTTTTGATTTTAGTACTTTTGATCTTTTATCGTTGGATTTCACGTTAGTAACTTCTATTTTATATTGCTTCCTTTCTTTTTATTCATTTTGAATCCGCGGGGTTGAGTAAATCCAAAAATCAAAGGAGGTCCATGGCAAAAAGGAAAGATGCGCGAATAACAGTGATTTTGGAATGTACCTGTTGTCTACGAAACGGTGTTAAGAAAGTATCACCGGGCATTTCGAGATATATTACTCAGAAGAACCGGCACAATACGCCTAATCGATTAGAATTAAAAAAATTCTGTCCCTATTGTGACAAACATATGATTCATGGGGAAATAAAGAACTAGATCGAATCCAGTCTTTCTTATCCTTGAAATGGAAAAATGCCATTCTATTGTATAGAACATATTGCAAGCAATATAAAAAAATTCTATTTCTGGTAAAAAGTAAAAAAAAGACAATGAGAATTATGAAATAGGATTTTTGGAATAAAAAACTAAACAAACAAACCATGGATAAATCCAACCGACCTTTTCTTAAATCCAAGCGATCTTTTCGTAGGCGTTTGCCCCCAATTGAATCGGGGGATCGAATTGATTATAGAAACATGAGTTTAATTAGTCGATTTATTAGTGAACAAGGAAAAATATTATCTAGACGGGTTAATAGATTGACCTTGAAAGAACAACGATTAATTACTATTGCTATAAAACAAGCTCGCATTTTATCGTTGTTACCTTTTCTCAATAATGAGAAACAGTTTGAAAAAACTGAGGCGACCACTAGAACTACTACTACTGGTCTTATAACTATAAATCAAACTAAATAAAATATAAAATAAGCTTTGTTCACTTGAATCATAATTCCAATCCCAACGCAACCACGGATTGTTGTTTGAGAAATCCAAGAATCCGGATGTTAACATCGTACGAAAAAAATGAATCTGAAAAAATATTTTTTTTTTCATTCATTTTGTCTACTTTAGTATTTTAGTATTAGTATTTTAGTATATAGTATATTTTCTCGTCTGAATTTTTACTGGGCCTTCCCGGAGTTCGTTCTCCGGGAACTCCATTTAAATTATTTTAGCGTATTCTTTACAATCTACTTTATTTCGTTGGAAATCATATCAAGACAATTCCTATTTGATATAGCTATTTGGGCCAGTATTTTACGATTAAGAAGCAACTGACTTTTGTAGAGATCATGTATTAATTTACTATAACTATATAATACTCCCTTTTCTCGAATTACTGCATTTATACGGGTGATCCACAAACGACGAAAATTTATCTTTTGCCTTTCCCTATCCCGATGAGACGAAACCAAAGCTCTTATTCTCTGTTGAGTAATAGTTCGAGTAAGTCTTGAATGAGCCCCTCGAAAACTTGATGCAAATAAATGAATTTTTGTTCTACGTCTTCGAGCTATATATCCGCGTTTAATCCTGGTCATTGAATAAACAAAACTTTGACAATAACTAATTGATTTTTTTTCTTTCAGTTATTCTTCTGGTCTATTAATACCCAAACGGCTTTCCAATGTATAAAATAGAAATTCCAATGGCTTTGGCTACTATAACCTTCCCAACCACGATTTTTTAGGTATTTTAATGCGAAATACTAAAGAAAAAATAAATTCAATTTTTATTTTGCTAGGTGTTAAAAATCTATTTATAGTCAATACCAAAACGAAATAGAAATTGAATGGATAACGAAATAGTGGGTTCCATCGTTTCTATGGATACTTTTAAAACGGTGAGGCCTTCCCTATACACCGGAGCCTTTCGTTCATGTTAGTGGTAACTTGTATAGTTCACACTACGGCTCTACCTATGAATTATCCAGTAACAGATCTTTCACAATGAGACACGTCTGTACAGTAACGGTATTTAATTATGAAAATTAGCTGGATAGCTGACCCTCGTAGTCCGTTCTTTTCTTGGCAGAGTGAAAAATGACTCTTCATGTTTTTTTTGAACTTCAATAAGCTTTCGTCCGCTTAATGCATAACCATTTCATTTTCTTGGCTACCAATGGAGTTATTATTATTAGTATTAGAGGTGAGTGATTGGATTTGCACCAATGAAAACCATAAGCTTTATACACATCAGTGGCTACCTTGTCCTTATTTTTTTAATAGTGAACGGCGTTCGTTCTTCCTTATGGTTTATGCTAGTCACTAAGGCTGATCATTCTTGGCGGAAAGCCGGGTTTATTTCTTTTTTTGTGTCCGGCTCATGATATAAACGAGTCGCACATACACCCTAGTACATGTTCCTCGACGTTGAGGACATCCCCCAAGGGCGGGGGATTTCGTGACAGTTCGGATTGGCTGTCTTGTATTTCTAATAAGTTGTTTAATGGTTGGCATGTTGAATTGTGTCCATAATGGGCTGGTTTAGATTGATCCTAACCGCAATTTCGAACTTTTTTTCTATTTAGTTTTTTTATTGTATTTTAAGTATTTAATTTGTTCCATTTCCGTTTACTAGATAAACTCGGAGCTCAAATCCCGGATTTGAACAAAACAAAATATATACTTTTTTTTCAGTTAATTGCTACCAGATCAACAATTCCATAAGCTTGGGCTTCGTTTGATGACATAAAAACGTCTCTTTCCATATCTTCAGATACAACCCATAAGGGTTTTCCGGTTCTTTGTACATAAACCATTGTGAGGGTTTCGCGTAGTTTGAGCAATTCTTCCGCTTCCAGGATAAATTCTCCCGTTTGCGCCTCATAAAAAGAACTAGCAGGTTGATGAATCATTACCCTGATCGTAGAAGCGTTATATATATGGTCTGATGAAACAAACAGAAAAGAGAGATAAAGAATAAAATAAAATAATAATAAAGAATAAAATCATAAGACAGGGATATAGAATTGAATGAACAACCGTACGGGCAACATTTTTTGTGGATTGCATACGGCTCTACAATTGGTTACATTCCATTCAAGAAAGAGAAAAATCGAATCCATCCCAGATGGGTAAATGACCAAATTGCCACCCTTACTTTCGAAGGAGCTAAAAAATACTATGGTGGTTCCGTTGCTTTATATTTTATTGCTTTCTATTTTGAAATAGATTATTTTTTTTTCCTTTGATTCAGCAATCCCAAAGTTTCTTTTTTAGCGCACGAAAAATATTTTTCTTTTCGCACTCTTTTGTTATAGTTATAATAGTTATACTTTTTTTTCACACCGAAGGGCTCTTAAAATACAATATTTATGGTTTCAAGTTAAAAAAAAAAGTTTGTGACGCTGACTTGGATCCCTGATTGATAAGATAAAATCAGAAATACCCTTTACTTCATACCACTTTCCCGATATCTAATCGAATCATTTGAAAAAAAACCAATTTTTTTGACATATCGAATTTAAAGTGCCATGCTATTATTACTTAATATTGATAGGGCGAAG